TATTCTATATAATATTTAAGTTAAGTAAAAAGTTACCTGATTCCAGTTTACAAATTGGAAACTATACATTCCAAGGAATTCAATTCTTACAGGTAAATAAATGCTCAATACCCAAGTAGGCTTGGCTTACAAAGTGGATTATGATCAAGTGCTTTCTGGGTTGTCTCACATCTTGCTTGTGATTCGCCCTGATCCCCAAAAAAGATCAAGATTTTTCACATACAAAGGATTTACTTGTTACTAATATAGTCTAGCCTTTGCTCTTCTTTAGATCCCCTGTTTCACTCCAATAGTATAATAAATCAGGTCGATGCATAGGAAATGAATGCATTTCCGTACTATGTAAGAAAAAAAGTAAAAAAAAAGCCAAAACATATGAATTTTTATTAGGCCAAATTCCTTATTCTGCTGGATCTTACGGAGCCCGTTCATGCAAGACATCGGTCGGGTCTGATCATAGAAAAGATTCTCTTCAAGCGAACCAGCCTATCCTTTGTATGGTAGGGAGCTTACGCGGTGGGTGGAACAAAGACACATTTGGTTGTGAATTCTAATGTAGCAGAGAAAGAAATATTTCTGCACGGCCCCAATCAATAGTTCAAGTCACACACTCCCATAATCCACTTTCTCTTCGGAGAATTCCCCCCAACCATTCATGTCAAATAAATAATAGAATAGTGGATAGTTGAAAGGAAATATCCAAGTACATGTCTTATTTTTGTTTTAATAATCCATATTTGTAGCAATGAAATACTATATGTTCCTCCTCAAACTAATAAGATAAATAATGAATTCCAAATCTCTATGATCTGATCTATATTCTCTATAAAGGACCAGAAATGCCTTGCTTACGTATCATTAGGAAATGCATTAACATAAATACGGCAGTAAGAAGAGGTAATACAAAAGTGTGTAAACTATAAAAACGGGTCAAAGTGGATTGTCCTACACTAGCACTTCCACGTAATAACTCTACCAAAGGCGATCCTATTACCGGAATAGCTTCCGGTACGCCTGTTACAATTTTAACTGCCCAATAGCCAATTTGGTCCCGAGGTAGAGAATAACCTGTTACACCAAAAGATGCAGTCAATACAGCCAGAACCACGCCTGTAATCCAAGTTAATTCCCGAGGTTTTTTAAAACCACCAGTGAGATAAACACGAAATACGTGCAGGATCATCATTAAGACCATCATACTTGCCGACCATCGATGAACCGATCGGATTAACCAACCAAAGTTAGCTTCAGTCATTATGTATTGAACAGAAGCAAAGGCCTCCGTCACGGTCGGACGATAGTAAAAAGTCATAGCAAACCCTGTAGCTACTTGTACTAAAAAACAAGTAAGCGTAATTCCTCCTAGACAATAAAATATGTTAACATGAGGAGGAACATATTTACTAGTTATATCATCTGCAATCGCCTGAATCTCGAGGCGTTCTTCGAACCAATCATAGACTTTATTGAGATAGGTAAACCAAGAACGAGGACTCCCCCTCTTAGAACCGTATATGAGAATTTCATCTCGTACGGCTCAAACAAAAACACCCAAATACTGGCTGAAAAAAAGGGAGAGAGAATAGAAAGTTTGAAACTTTTTAATCCTTTCATTCAATCTTATCTTATCTAAAGAAAAGATACAAACGAGTAAAAAAAAATAGAAAAGCTCTTCTTTTCTTTGTAATTAGAATGCCAAAAACTCAAGCCGGCACATTCGTCTTTATATTGATCATTCCAGGCCTCTTGAATCTTCTATTTACCCACCTAATTTCTTTTTCTTTGCTTTGATTTATTATTTGAATATGATTTTTTGCTTGTTTTCTTTATTATTGATAGGAATTCTCTCGTTAAGACCCTATGAATCAATTGAAACCCCAGATTCATACTAGAACCACGATAATTCAATAAAACCCTCAAACTAAGCACAAAGATTCCCTGAGTAAGAATCATTGGATCATCAACTTATTCAATGATTAGATAGAACAGATATAACAATAGAAAGAAAGCTTTGTCTTTTGATCAAAATAAATAATATAAGGAAATGAGAGTTTGAAAGAAGAAAAAATCTTTCTATTTAGAATAGAATTCATTTTGAAATTTTTTTTGATTCCGGCCGCGAGATTTGAATATTAAGTATGAATCATAGTTCGAACACTTCGTGATCTATTTCATATATTCCGTGCTCCAGATACTCAAATGAATATTCGACGGGGTAAAACTATCTCTATCAAGACGACAGATCCCTTTTCTGTACTATCAATAGGATCAATTATAACAAGTCGCACACTCATATTCCGGAAATACAGAAAAAAATCAATTTTGCGGTCGAACTGCCAAAGCAAAATGAGCTAAAATACGAGACCTATTCACTTTTTTTGTATTTGTATTGAAAAACTCGGACTTCGCGGTTCTTGTGAATCTAATTCATCGCAATTCCATCCAGTAAAACGGAAGAATTATAAATCTCCAAAATAATAGATAGGAATACCGCAAATAGAGCCATTGCGATACCCATCAAAGGAGTCGTTCCCCACCCAGGGGCTACTTTACCATATTCCGAATTCAATGGTTTCAAAAAATCCCCTATAACAGTTCGCCTTGGACCAGATCTAGAACTACCCTCAACAGTTTGTGTAGCCATAATAAATCTTATTTTGCATTCAGTGGGATCTGTTGACTTTGTATACTATTCCGTTGTAAATAAACGATATTATCATAGATCCATTGTGGTCTTGAAATTATATATATATAATAATGGAACCAGCAACCCTAGTCGCTATTTCTATATCTGGTTTACTTGTAAGTTTTACTGGGTACGCCTTATATACTGCCTTTGGGCAACCCTCTCAACAACTAAGAGATCCATTTGAGGAACACGGGGACTAGTTGAAGTAATGATTGACGTAATGAGCCCCAAAATAGAATATTTTGGGGCTCATTACGTCAACTGAGATAATGAAAAATCATTTCATTTTTTTAGTTGGAACTTTAGGCGGTTCTCGAAAAAAGATAGCGAAAAAAATTATCCCTAGAGTCGATACTAAGAGGAATGTATAAACCAATGCTTCCATAAATTTGATTGTGGTTTACAATTATAGCTTCCATGTCTGTTTATTTTGGATCATCTCCTGGATAAAGAAAGAACAAGGGTAAAAAAAAGACAGTGATTGAAATCAATATTTTTTAGCGTCCTAAGCCTATGTCAAATCACAAACAGAAAATAAAAAATAGAAGCAAAAATAACAAAGCAATCTTGAATCAAACTACTTGTCTTCTTGTAGTTGGATCTCCAAGTTTTTGGAATGCTCCAAATTCTACTTGAGCATCTAAATCCGGATCAATACCAGCAAAAACATCTCTGAACAGGGTTCTAGCACCATGCCAAATGTGCCCGAAGAAGAAGAGCAGAGCAAACGAAGCATGCCCAAAAGTAAACCAACCTCTTGGACTGCTACGAAAAACACCATCAGATTTCAAAGTAGCACGATCTAATTCAAAAATTTCACCCAATTGAGCACGCCTAGCATATTTTTTCACAGTAGCAGGATCACTATAACTTACTCCATTGAGTTCACCACCATAGAACTCAACAGTTACACCTACTTGTTCAACACTATACTTTGATTCTGCCCTTCTAAAAGGGACATCGGCTCTAACAATTCCATCTCCGTCTACCAAAACAACCGGAAATGTTTCAAAAAAAGTAGGCATACGACGTACAAAAAGTTCGCGCCCTTCTTTATCTCTAAAGATAGGGTGTCCTAACCACCCAACGGCTATTCCATCCCCGTTGTCCATTGAACCCGCTCTGAATAATCCCCCTTTTGCCGGATTATTGCCAATGTAATCATAAAAAGCCAATTTTTCGGGAATTTTAGACCAAGCTTCGGATAACGTTTGATTTTCGGCTAACCCAGCACTAACCCTTCGGTATATTTCTTGCTGGAAGTATCCCTGATCCCATTGATAACGAGTAGGACCAAATAATTCGATGGGAGTAGTTGATGACCCATACCACATAGTTCCAGCAACAACAAAAGCCGCAAAAAAGACAGCAGCGATACTACTAGAAAGGACGGTTTCAATATTTCCCATACGTAATCCTTTGTATAAACGCTGGGGCGGGCGAACACTAAGATGGAATAAGCCCGCTAATATGCCCAATGTCCCCGCTGCAATATGATGAGAGGCTACTCCTCCTGGAACAAAAGGATCAAAACCTTCCACACCCCATGCTGGATTTACAGGTTGTACCTTTCCAGTTAGCCCATAAGGATCGGACACCCATATTCCAGGACCATACAATCCTGTTACATGAAATGCGCCAAAACCAAAGCAAGCCACTCCTGCGAGAAATAAATGAATTCCAAAGATCTTGGGCAAATCCAAAGAAGGTTTTCCTGTGCGCTCATCACAAAAAATTTCCAGATCCCAATACACCCAATGCCAGATAGCTGCCAAGAAGCACAAACCAGAAAACACAATATGCGCTCCGGCTACACCTTCGTAACTCCAAAGACCTGTTTTGCTTATAGTAATCCCTGTAATACTCCAACCGCCCCATGAATTGGTTATTCCTAAACGAGTCATGAAGGGGATAACGAACATACCCTGTCGCCACATTGGATCAAGAACGGGGTCAGAAGGATCAAAAACTGCTAATTCATATAGAGCCATCGAACCGGCCCAACCCGCAACCAGGGCTGTGTGCATTATATGAACAGAAAGCAAACGACCAGGATCATTCAATACGACAGTATGAACACGATACCAAGGCAAACCCATGGAAATACCCCTTTCTCAACGAAAAATAGACACTATGTAACTTTATTGCATTAGAATAGACTACGTACCTCCCCCCTCGGTGGATTATTTCGGAGAAAAGATTACGCTTTGTTCGATTAGTTTACTAATAATACAAGAATCTGGTTCAGAAGAAGAAAAAGAGAAGCAGATCTATTCTATACCCGATAAGTATCAATACGCAATGGGGGTTA